CAAATTCGATAAATGTTGGTTGATCGTATATTTCATTATAGTTATATGATTCAGAGTATCATTTCCTATCTGATCCCTTTGAATTCCATATTCGAAGTTGCGATCGGATCTATTCATTAAAAAGAATCGATTCGATACATTTCTTATGTACCCATAGGTGCTATATTGGATTTGAATCAGATTTCGGATCAATCTATATTGATTGACTGCCTCCATTATGTTGTTGCTAGCAAATACCGCTGTTTTTAGTTTGGGATCTTCCAACTCATTCCCGCAGTAGATCCGGACCAATTTTTTTCTGATCCTTCGAGAAAAAGATTCATTCTCCTCATAAAAAAGAGGAGGTAGAACCAATAAAGATTTCTTTTTCGATTCATCTCTGGAGTTGAATACCTCATTCAAGAATTTTTTTTGATCCAACCCGTAGGAATCAATAGAAAAGGCAAATCCCCTACGAAACACCAGATCCGGCTCGGTTATTGATAGAGTGAATAGATCCGCCATTTCTGGGAATCTCTCTTCTGATTCAAAAAAATCGTGGCGTAACGCGTATCCCCCTTTGTTCCGGTCATGGAATAGATGAAAGAAATCAAAAAATGGATTTTTGTTCAAGAATGAAATCTTATTGGAGCTGTCCATATCCGGTTCATCCTTCGGAACCAGATCCGGGATGTGATATGGTTCCGAAGGATGAATTGAGACGGTATCTTGTAAATACGTAATTATCTTGAATATATCAACCATTTCTTTATTTTCCGCTCGCCTGGAAGGGACAAAAGAAACATCTTGTTTTTTCTTCAACAATTTATGATCTCTAGTGGACCTCTCAGTAGGATTCGAACCCAGATGAAGTTCTGACCATCTGTCAGAGAAAAAAGAACGAATGGATCTTGTAGGATTCCCAAGAAATTCTTCGATTTCTTCCGGAAGCAGATGATTATTCATCCGCTTCTCAGGTTCCGTGAATAGCCAGGACATGGAGGAAGATCCAAAAAGGCATTTCGGGAATCGATCTGATTCTATCTCTGTTCGTTCCGTTTGAAGAAAGGAAGGATCCCAAAGAATCGATCTCTCTTTTAGTTGCTGAATCTCTGTTTGATCGATCAATGTGTGATATTCTGAATTCTCATTTATAACGGAATCGAAAGATATAACGGAATCGAAAGAATCTCTGGATTGATCAGAAGAAGATCCTTTCCATTGGCTAGAATCCGTTACTTGAACGAAAATAGACCTTGTGGAATCATATTGAATATTTGACAATACATTCCGTACCTTGCTAAAAAACCGATCCTTGTTTACCAACCACACATTGTCTAACCAAATCCAATTCTCTCTCGAGACGTTCCTCCAAAAAACCGATTCGTGCTGATTCTTCCCCCAACTAACGAAGAGATCTTGGCGGAATTGCCACATATGAAATTGAGCACAATTTTGCAAAGAAATACCCCACTTGTTTCTCGAGAAGAGATGGGAAACATGCTCAATATCATTGGATTGCATAGTTGCCCCAGCTCCTTGTTGTTTGAAGAAACTCTCCCCCTGAATTGGTCTTTTTTCACGAAAAGCAGACATGAGATAACAAATCAAGTCTTTCCCTAAGATTTTGAATAGCTGTCCCGAATTCAAGTTGATTATGTTTCGTTTCTTCCTCGGAGAAAGACGATCAAAAAATTCCCAATCATGGTCCTTGCGGATCGGATCATCCGTATAGGATAAAAAAAGAAACTCCAGATATTTGCTATCTTTCTCTTTGAATGAGATCTCAATTCCAGCTACGGTTTCCTTAGATATCTGACAACTAGAATCCCTATTTTTTCCGATCCGGTTCCTCCACCACCGCGAACCCCGGTTAGATTCAGGCATGATACGCTTTTTCTTTATTGGGATAACCCAAGTACTCTCTTGCGGATCCATGAAACAACTCTCAGAAATCTTTTTCCCTTTTGGAAGATACAGGAGCGAAACAATCAACCTATTTCTATTGGAAGACCAAAAAGATTCTTCCAATGTCTCCTTTCTGGGTCCAATGGAATTCATAGGTATAGGAAGAAGCCCCATCAAATAGAGATTTTTTCTTTCGACCATCTTTCGATTGTTAATACGAGATATAAGGACCACTACTACAAGCAGTACTACACCTTTGATCGTGAAATATCGATTGCTTGTTGCACCCTGTGAATCACGTGAAAGTAGGATACTCCAAATTCGGGGGTCAAAGAGTTTCATAAAACGTTCTTGGTGGAAAAAAATGTGAGTGAAAGATCCCGCTGAATCGAATTTGATCCATGAATCTAAGAAATAGTGAGAATTCTTGATCTCTCTCAATATCTCTCTCAATTCGAATATCCAGGATTTGAATTGATGTCGTTTCATTGATTCCTCCTAAAGATTTCATTTCAATTGGAATTTGGTTATTCACGATGTACGATGATCCCTGTTAAGCATCCATGGCTGAATGGTTAAAGCGCCCAACTCATAATTGGCAAATTCGTAGGTTCAATTCCTGCTGGATGCACGCCAATGGGAACATTCAATAAGTCTATTGGAATTGGCTCTGTATCAATGGAATCTCATCATCCATACATAGCGAATTGGTATGGTATATTCATACCATAACATATGAACAGTAAGAACTAGAATTCTTATCGATACTGGAACTCATAGGGAAGAAAATGGATTTATGGATGGAATCAAATATGCAGTATTTACAGAAAAAAGTATTCGGTTATTGGGGAACAATCAATATACTTCTAATGTCGAATCAGGATCAACTAGGACAGAAATAAAGCATTGGGTCGAACTCTTCTTTGGTGTCAAGGTAAGAGCTATGAATAGTCATCGACTCCCGGGAAAGGGTAAAAGGATGGGACCTATTATGGGACATACAATGCATTACAGACGTATGATCATTACGCTTCAACCGGGTTATTCTATTCCACCTCTTATAGAGAAAAGAACTTAAAGCAAAAGACTTAATAACACGGCAATACATTTATACAAAACTTCTACCCCGAGCACACGCAATGGAGCCGTAGACAGTCAAGTGAAATCCAATCCACGAAATAATTTGATCTATGGACAGCATCGTTGTGGTAAAGGTCGTAATGCCAGAGGGATCATTACCGCAGGGCATAGAGGGGGAGGTCATAAGCGTCTATACCGTAAAATCGACTTTCGACGGAATGAAAAAGGGATATCTGGTAGAATCGTAACCATAGAATATGACCCTAATCGAAATGCATACATTTGTCTCATACACTATGGGGATGGTGAGAAGAGATATATTTTACATCCCAGAGGGGCTATAATTGGAGATACCATTGTTTCTGGTACAGAAGTTCCTATATCAATGGGAAATGCCCTACCTTTGAGTGCGGTTTGAACTATTGATTTACGTAATTGGAAGTAACCAATTAGGTTTATGACGAAACCTAGAAATCGATCACTGATCCAATTGGAGTACCTCTACGGGATAGACCTCAACAGAAAACTGTTGAGTAACGGCAGCAAGTGATTGAGTTCAGTAGTTCCTCATAGAAAATTATTGACTCTAGAGATATGGTAATATGGAGAAGACAAAATTGTTTGAAGCGCGCACAGAACCGGAAGCGCCCCTTGTTTCAAAGAGAGGAGGACGGGTTATTCACATTTCATTTGATGGTCAGAGGCGAATTGAAAGCTAAGCAGTGGTAATTAGAAAGACCCCCCGGGGAAAAATAGAGATGTCTCCTACGTTACCCGTAATATGTGCAAGTATCGACGTAATTTCATAGAGTCATCCGGTCTGAATGCTACATGAAGAACATAAGCCAGATGACGGAACGGGGAGACCTAGGATGTAGAAGATCATAACATAAGTGATTCGGCAGATTTGGATTCCTATATATCCACTCATGTGGTACTTCATCATACGATTCATATAAGATCCATCTGTCTAGATATCATCATATACATCTAGAAAGCCGTATGCTTTGGAAGAAGCTTGTACAGTTTGGGAAGGGGTTTTGATTGATAAAAAAGAAGAATCTACTTCAACCGATATGCCCTTAGGCACGGCCATACATAACATAGAAATCACACTTGGAAAGGGTGGACAATTAGCTAGAGCAGCAGGCGCTGTAGCGAAACTGATTGCAAAAGAGGGTAAATCGGCCACATTAAGATTACCATCTGGGGAGGTCCGTTTGATATCCAAAAACTGCTTAGCAACAGTCGGACAAGTGGGTAATGTTGGGGTGAACCAAAAAAGTTTGGGTAGAGCCGGATCTAAGTGTTGGCTAGGTAAGCGTCCTGTAGTAAGAGGAGTAGTTATGAACCCTGTAGACCATCCCCATGGGGGCGGTGAAGGGAGAGCCCCAATTGGTAGAAAAAAACCCACAACCCCTTGGGGTTATCCTGCGCTTGGAAGAAGAAGTAGGAAAAGGAACAAATATAGTGATAGTTTTATTCTTCGTCGCCGTAAATAGGAACATTGAAAATCGAATTTTTGGAATTGGAAATAATATGATGGGCGAACGACGGGAATTGAACCCGCGCATGGTGGATTCACAATCCACTGCCTTGATCCACTTGGCTACATCCGCCCCTTCCCTTATCTAGCTAAAGGATTTTCTCTTTTTTCCATTCATCATTATACTTCAGATTAAGATCGAGATATTGGACATAGAATGCCAATTTCAAAAATGTAAAAAAAGGAGTAATCAGCCGTGACACGTTCACTCAAAAAAAATCCTTTTGTAGCTAATCATTTATCGGGAAGAATTGAAAAACTCAACAGGAGGGAGGAGAAAGAAATCATAGTGACTTGGTCTCGGGCATCTACCATTATACCCACAATGATTGGCCATACAATCGCTATTCATAATGGAAAGGAACATTTACCTATTTATATCACAGATCGTATGGTCGGTCACAAATTGGGAGAATTTGCACCTACTCTCACTTTCGTGAGACACGCGAGAAACGATAATAAATCTCGTCGTTAGTCGTTCTACTAAGTATTCATGTGAAAAGCCTTATCTTATATCTTAAGAGTCTTTATCTTATAGTAAGAGTAGAGGTATATTTATTTTCTTTTTCATAAGACTTAGACTTTTCTGACTTATCTTATACTATGCTTCACCTAGGCACTTATCATTCATTGGCGGGGGAGAACTTTTATGATAAAGAACGAGAATTCGGATAGAGAAGCAAAA